GATTCTGTTAGTAATAATGGAAGAATTCCGTTTGTAGGAACAAAGAGAAGCAGATTTATTCTATACTCGATAAGTACCAATACGCAATGGGGAGGTTGATACCGTTTTCTATGAGTGAATACGTCCATACTTGTTCATCATTAGAAGGGCCTATTCGTAAGAATTTTCCCTTATTTATTCTGTCTTTCTTTATGAATTTTTCGAATCTGTGGATAAAATACGATAAACGACAATATTAGAAAGACAATAAACCGATTGTTATGTTTCCACATCAAAGTGAAATCTAGTACTTAATTTTTCTTTTATGCCTGTAGGTGTTCCAAAAATACCCTTTCAAATTTCTGGAGACGAAGAAGCGTCTTGGGTTGACGTATACAACGGACTTTATCGAAGGGGATTCCTTTTTATAGTCCAAGAGATTGATACCGAACTCTCAAATCAAATTGTAGGTCTTATGGTATTTCTCAGTTTGGAGGGTGAGGTAAACGATCTGTATTTCTTTATATCCTCTCTCGGCGGATCCATGGTAGATGGATTCGCTATTTTTGATATGCTAGTATATTTGCCACCAACGATGCATACATTGAGTATCGGAGAATGCGCCTCAATGGCATCTTTGATCGTGGCCGGAGGAACATTTACCCAACGTATAGCACTCCCTCACAGTAGGATAATGATCCATCAACCTAATACTTTTCCTTTTGAGACACCAACGGGAGAAACTTTCCTCGAAATAAAGGAATTCTGTCGCCTGCGTGCGTTGGTTGGAGAGGCTTATGCAAAAATAACGGGCCAACCCCTTTGGGTTGTAGAGATAGACCTGGAAAGAGATATTTTTATGTCAGCACAAGAAGCCAAAGATTATGGAATTGTTGATCTTGTAGCGAGTGGCAAGCTTGAATTTAGTCAAAAAAACCCGAGTGTGCGCAAGCGGCCATTTGAGGTTTTCCCTTCTTAACCAAGTTTAATAGAAGATTAAATAAAAGAAAACAAGCCATTCATAATCATCTGGTTAGGATCGATCTAAACCAGCCCATTATGTATACGATTCAACATGCCAACTATTAAACAACTTATTAGAAATACAAGACAGCCAATCAGAAATGTCACAAAAGCCCCCGCTCTTCGGGGATGCCCTCAGCGTCGAGGAACATGTACTAGGGTGTATGTGCGACTCGTTCAGATCATGAGCTGGGACAAAAGAAAGAAACTCCATTTTCCAGTATCAATGATCCATCCCGATGAATAGGATAGAATGTAAAAGTGAACTCCATTCACTATCTCAAAATAAGAAAATCTATCATATCCCCCTATTGTGTATGAAATTTATGGTTTCCATTGGTGCAAACCCAATCACCTCAATTTAAGATGAGAAGCAATTCTCCATTGGTAGAAAATGGTTATCCATTAAGCGGAGGAAATCTTAGTTAAAAAAAAAACGAAAGATTATGCCCCTTGCAAGAACGGACTAACAGGGTCAGCTACCCAGCCAACCTTCATAATAAAATACCGTTACTGTATAGGTAGATCTCGTTGTGAAAGACCTATTACTGGCTAATTCATGGGTAGAGCCAAAGAATGTGAACTATACAAGTTCCCAATAAGATGGATTAAATTAAATAAAGGCTCCGGTGTATAGAGAAGACCTCACCGTTTAAGAAGTAACCATAGAAACGATGGAATCCACTATTTCTTTATCTATTTCTTTTTTATTGACTCTATTTTTGATACCTAATAGAATAAAACTTCCTATTTCGAAGTGAAATGCCTAGAAAAAAGAAAAAATTGTGGTCGGGAAGGTTAGAGTAGCCAAAGCCATTGGAATTTTTAGTTTATACATTGGAAAAATCTGTTTTGTTATTAATAGACTAGAAAAGGGACAAAGAATAACTGAAAGAGGGGAAATGAATTCGTTATTCGCCAAAGTTTCATTTATTCAATGACCAGAACTAAACGGGGATCTATAGCTCGGAGACGTAGAACAAAAGTGCGTTCCTTTGTATCAAGCTTTCAAGGGGCTCATTCAAGACTTACTCGAACAATGAGTCAACAGAAAATAAGAGCTTTGGATTCAGCACATCGGGATAGGAATAGGCAAAAGAGAAACTTTCGTCGTTTGTGGATTACTCGAATAAACGCAGTAATGCGCGAAAGGGGGGTATCCTATAGTTATAGTAGATTAATACACGATCTGTACAAGAGACAGTTGCTTCTTAATCGTAAAATACTTGCACAAATGGCTATATCAAATAGGAATTCCATTTCTATTATTTCCAACGAGATCGTAAAAGAAGTAGATTGGAAAGAATCCGCAGGAATAATTTAAATGGAGTTCCCCGGAGAATGAACTCCGGGAGGGTAGAGTCAAAATGGATAATTGATAGAATATGATAAAATATGAGAAAGTAGTCAAAATGAATGAACACATTCAATAAAAAAAGATTTACTCTTTGCCGATTCTTTTTTTTTTTTTTTTTCTTAAGACACGATAATCAAATCTAGATTTTGGGATTTTTAGAGCAAAACCTCAATCTTCGGTTGAGTTCGGATTGGAATTTTGATTCAAGTAAAGAAAGAGTAAACCTATTTCTTTCTAGCTCTAAGACTCGTAGGTCTGGCGGTCGACTCGCCCATTTTCATTTCATGACATTCCGTATTTTTATTTTAAACAGTTTATCATTAAGCTGTTTCTATTTCTTATTTTTTTTTTTGATTATGCTGTATCTTTTTAAATTGGCCGGAAAGGCCTTTATCTCGGCTGGAAAGGCCTTTCTCGCTGTTACTAACGCGATTCCGTTTTGTTCTTGAATCGATTTTTCAAATACTTCTCTTTATTGATAATTTTTTTATCTTTCGGATGAAATTTATTATTAAGGCGTTTCTTTCGATTATTAAATTTTTTGTTAATTCGTTTCGCTTTCTTCTTAAATAGTTTCCCATTATTAAGAAAGGGTAACGAAGATAAAATACGAGCTTGTTTTATAGCAAGAGTAATTAATCGTTGTTGTTTCAAGGTCAATCTTTTCACCCGTCGAGCTAATATTTTTCCTTGGTCACTAATAAATCGACTAATTAAACTCATGTTTCTATACTCAATTTGATCCCCCGGTTGGATTGGGGGTAAACGCCTACGAAAAGGTCGCTTGGATTTTAGAAAGGGCCGCTTGTATTTCCGAAAGGGTCGCTTGGATTTCCGAAAGGGTTGCTTGGATTTCAGAAAGGGTCGCTTGGATTTATCCATGGTTTGTTTAGTTTATTCCTTATCCCCAAAATCCTATTTCAGTCGAATCTAAAATAAAATGAATTTTAGAATAGAATAAAGAAATAGGATTTGGTTTATTTATTTATATTTATATATGTTATATATATAATGTCATTTTCCCTTTCCTTGAAGGGGTGACACGCAAGTGCTTGGTTCGATCTATTTCTTTATCTCCCCATGAATCGTATGTTTGTAACAATAGGGACAGAATTTTCTCAATTCCAATCGATTGGGCGTATTGTGCTGGTTCTTTTGAGTCATATATCTGGAAATGCCCGTTGATACCTTATTAACATTAACACCATTTCGGACACAACTGGTACATTCCAAAATAACCGTTATTCGGACATCTTTACTCTTAGCCATGAACCTCCCTTGGATTTTTGATTGACTCAACGCTTCTATTTTCGATCCGAAACGAAGAAGAAGAAAGGAAAAAAATAGAAGTGACTAACTTGAAATTCAATTATGAAAAATTTCGCTGCAATCAATATAGTAAATAATATACAACTATTGAAAAACTATATTTCAAATCACAGTACAATATTTCATTTTAGTATCTAGTATTTCACTAGTACAAGATTTCATTTAAGTATCTTCTATAATACTCTTGCCCTAGACCCACTTTATTTTTTATTCTACCTCCATTCCTCTATTATTAATTAATTTAATTCGAACTTGAATCCGAGTCTCGCAGTTGGCGAATCCACTTTTATTCTTTCTCTTTTTCCCTTATTCTAAACAAATAAAAAAAGGAAAAAAGAGAAAAGGGGGATTAATCACAGATATTTAATTCTAGCTCGAATCTTCGTTATTCCTTCCCATGTCAATAACTAGAATGAAAAAAAGGGGAATGTCAACGCATCCGGGAAAAAACGATTAATCTCTATCAATAGACCTGCTAAAGACCCGAACCATAAAGTACTTAGTACCGGTGCCGCGGAGAGATATGTTTTTAGATCTCGCATTGAACAACCTCCTTCTTTTATAGGAATACATATTTGATTGGAATACATAATAGTAATACATATATGATCAGATGCATATGAAGTTAAGGACCACTTATAGTTGTACACGGAATTCCTAATTCAAATCGAAAGGTACAATGGTCCGGTGAATAAGATTTTCTTTTTCTTAAAACCTAAAAAAATGCGTCCCCGAGCATTCCCGAAAAAGACCCCTTTATTTTTACGACGAATTCCGTTCCGTATTTCATACGTATATAAGTCTTTTATTATATAATTATTATATATATTACTTTTCTCTTTTTATATATTAACTTTTATATATTCCATTTTTAATTAAATGAGACCAAAAAGACGAAATGGCCCGAGAAATTGTATATAGCAATTGGGGAAATAACGATGTGGAAAACAAGACAGGAATTCTCTACAATGACATTGTAGACCAATTGAAGGGATGTGGCGCAGCTTGGTAGCGCGTTTGTTTTGGGTACAAAATGTCACAGGTTCAAATCCTGTCATCCCTACCTATTACTGCTCCTTTGAGCAGTAAAGAGGGATTAATTGAGATCGATTCAAGTTGGGCATCTCTAATCTTTTCTTTCATGTTTATCATACTATATAGTATATGCATACTAGATCTATTGGGGTTACAAAAAGAATCCTTTCGTTACAGTCTTATCTTTTCTGATAAGAAAGCGCTCTTAGTTCAGTTCGGTAGAACGCGGGTCTCCAAAACCCGATGTCGTAGGTTCAAATCCTACAGAGCGTGATTC